GTATCGTGATATGTATAGTAGTGGGGGAATATGGGACAAAAAATAAATCCACTTGGTTTCAGACTTGGTACAACCCAAGGTCATCATTCTCTTTGGTTTGCACAACCAAAAAATTTTTTGGAGGGTTTACAAGAAGATCAAAAAATAAGAGATTGTATCAAGAATTATGTACAAAAAAATATCAAAATTTCTTCTGCGTTAGAGGGAATTGCACGTATAGAGATTCAAAAAAGAATCGATCTGATCCAGGTCATAATCTTTATGGGATTTCCAAAATTGTTACTAGAAAGTCGACCGCGAGGGGTCGAAGAATTACAGACGACTCTACAAAAAGAGTTAAATTGCATGAACCGAAAACTTAATATTGCTATCAAAAGAATTCCCAAACCTTATGGGAACCCTACTATTCTTGCAGAATTTATAGTCGGACAATTAAAGAATAGAGTTTCATTTCGAAAAGCAATGAAAAAAGCTATTGAATTAACTGAACAAGCAGATACAAAAGGAATTCAAGTACAAATTGCAGGTCGTATTGACGGAAAAGAAATTGCACGTGTCGAATGGATTCGCGAGGGTAGGGTTCCCCTACAAACCATTCGAGCTAAAATTGATTATTGTTCCTATACAGTTCGAACTATATATGGTGTATTAGGTATCAAAATTTGGATATTTATAGACGAGGAATAATAAAGACAAGGCTTTCTTTTTAACATAAAAAAAAGAAAAACCCTTCATTCTTTTGCTCAAAACTATCAATTAATTATTTATTCTATAAGATTGAATAAAAATCCGATTGACACTTATTTTAAGAAAATTGCTATGCTTAGTGTGTGACTCGTTGGTTTTTTAGAGTTAGGATTAAAAAAGACCAGCCCAACACCATAGTATGAACTAATAACTAACCATAGAACTAATAACCAACTCATTACTTCGCATTATCTCGATCTAAGGAACCAGTCAAGATATGATATATTGGTCATATCTTTGTAACAACTGAAATTTTGTGTTTCTGAAAAAAAATCATATTTTTAAGCTGTAAAGCAAAATAGAGAAGAAAGATGTGGATATAAATGGAAGGATGAGAGAAAGAGAGAGAAAAAATATCAATGATATAGAATTCCAATATGTAATATGTAAGGTCTATAAGTCATCTTATAAAAGGCAGTGTAATAAAGCATTATATAACTGATTCTTATATAACATAATTTAATTATAACATAATTTAATTTTAAATTGTAAAATTTTAAAATTATAGAACAAAACAAAAAAATCAAGAGCTTCGAGCCAATAAAGACTAAGAAGATTGACTCAAGAACAAATTTCATTACGAGCTCCGTTGTAAAAATTGGACCTAAGCATTAAGTAAGAAGCGATGGGAACGATGGAAGCTGTGAATGCAAAAGATTTTAGTGAAAAAGGAATCTTAATGATTCACTGGTCGGGATGGCGAAATGAAACGGAGGTCAATTCATCTATTGTAAGAAGTCAGGAGACAAGCCGAAAATTGAAATAGAAGAGTAAATATTCGCCCGCGAAAACTTTCTTTTTTTTGAATTGATAAATTTGGACGATAAAAAGAAAAAAAAACATGTTCTATTTATATTTCAAAATAACAATTAAAAATAACAATATGATTTCGAAAATAGAAACTAAAATCTTTAATTGTCTATTTAAACAAGATCTATAGATTACTAATAGATTAGATTATATGAAGTCTCAAAAAATGACACGATTCTATTTAAATACATGTATATCTTACTATATATCTTAATCTTACTATATATCTTAATTAGTTAATTATTTAATATTTTATTTAATATTTAATTTAATTAATTATAAGATTCGAAATCTTTTTTGTTTTTTAATTCTTTTATTCGCGAGGAGCCGGATGAGAAGAAACTCTCACGTCCGGTTCTGCAGTAGAGATGGAATTCATAATCAACCATCAACTATAACCCTAAAAGAACCAGATTCCGTAAACAACATAGAGGAAGAATGAAGGGAATATCGTATCGAGGGAATCGTATTTGTTTCGGTAAATATGCTCTTCAGGCACTCGAACCCGCTTGGATCACATCTAGACAAATAGAAGCCGGTCGACGGGCAATGACACGAAATGCACGTCGTGGGGGAAAACTATGGGTACGTATATTTCCAGACAAACCAGTTACACTAAGGCCCGCAGAAACACGTATGGGTTCGGGGAAAGGATCCCCGGAATATTGGGTAGCTGTTGTTAAACCAGGTCGAATACTTTATGAAATGGGCGGAGTAAGAGAAAATAGAGCTAGAAGGGCTATTTCAATAGCAGCATCCAAAATGCCTATACGGACTCAATTGATTATTTCGGGATAAAGGCGAAAAGGGTAGAACTAACAGAAATGAGTCTTGGGTGTGAAAAAAAATTGCTTATTTCTTTATTTTTTTCTTTTTAGACAAAAAATATTTCTTTTTTTTATCCTTTACTTTACATTAAAAGAACAAATTACAAAATGATATGATTCAATCTCAGACCCATTTAAATGTAGCAGATAACAGCGGGGCTCGAGAACTGATGTGTATTCGAATCATAGGAGCTAGCAATCGTCGATATGCTCATATTGGTGACGTTATTGTTGCTGTGATCAAAGAAGCAGTACCAAATGTGCCCCTAGAAAAATCAGAAGTGGTCAGAGCTGTAATTGTGCGTACCTGTAAAGAATTCAAACGTGATAACGGTATGATAATCCGATATGATGACAATGCTGCAGTTGTTATTGATCAAAAAGGAAATCCAAAAGGAACTCGAGTTTTTGGCGCGATCGCCCGGGAATTAAGACAATTTAATTTTACTAAAATAGTTTCATTAGCTCCCGAAGTATTATAAAAGGGGGATCGCGCTATTTTATAGTGGGATAGTTGAAAGAAATGGATTGAGAAATAGATTGTATCTCACGCATATACCTTTATTCATAAAATTCATAAAAAATTCATAAAATATTCATAAAAAAAAAAAAAAAGAAATAAGCATGTTGATTATATCAAATTTTGAGTCACCAACTATTTTAGTTCATCATGGGCAGGGACACTATTGCTGAGGTAATAACCTCTATACGAAATGCTGATATGGATAAAAAAAGAGTAGTTCGAATAAGAGCTACTAATATTACCGAAAATATTGTAAAAATACTTTTAAGAGAGGGTTTTCTCGAAAACGTGAGAAAACATCGAGAAAGCAACAAAGATTTTTTTGTTTTAACGCTACGACATAGAAGGAATAGGAAAAGGCCCTATAGAAATCTTTTAAATTTAAAACGGATCAGTCGACCTGGTCTACGAATCTATTCTAATTATCGACTAATTCCGCGCATTTTAGGCGGGATGGGAATTGTAATTATTTCTACTTCTCGAGGTATAATGACAGACCGAGAAGCTCGGATAGAAAGAATCGGCGGAGAAATTTTGTGTTATATATGGTAATCTTTTTAATATACAAATTGGAGCCAAAATTTACAATTTTTAATTGTAAAATAAAAAAGAAAAGGGACGAGTTGTCTAATATTGTTCCTCCTTCATTAGTTGATACTTCAAGGGGACTTTACCTGGAATGAAAGAACAAAAATGGATTCATGAGGGTTTAATTACCGAATCGCTTGCCAATGGCATGTTCCGGGTTCGTTTAGATAATGAAGATCTGATTCTAGGTTATGTTTCAGGAAAGATCCGACGTAGTTTTATACGGATACTACCGGGAGATAGAGTCAAGGTTGAGGTAAATCGGTATGATTCAACCAAAGGGCGTATAATTTATCGACTCCGCAAGAAGGATTCGAAGGATTAAATGGTTTGAACACCCCAAGGGCGTATAATTTATCGACTCCGCAAGAAGGATTCGAAGGATTAAATGGTTTGAACACCCCGTTCGCGAGAATACGATTCGAGATGCCAAATCTCAAGAAACTTTTTTCTTCCAAGAAGTAAATTACAATTTAAGAAAAGGAATGACCAATATGAAAATCAGAGCTTCTGTTCGTAAAATTTGTGAAAAATGTCGACTAATCCGCAGGCGGGGGCGAATTATAGTAATTTGTTCCAATCCGAGACATAAACAAAGGCAGGGATAATCACACTCGCTAAATGAAACGATACATAAATATAAATAAGGAATCTGTTTTAATATGAAATGAAATGGATATATCCATATATCTCTAACTCATATTTTCGAGATGATAAAATATGGCAAAAGCTATACCGAGAATTGGTTCGCGCAGGAATGGACGTATTGGGTCGCGTAAGAGTGCACGTAGAATCCCAAAGGGAGTTATTCATGTTCAAGCAAGTTTCAATAATACCATTGTCACCGTTACAGATGTACGGGGTAGGGTGCTTTCTTGGTCCTCTGCCGGTACTTGTGGATTCAAGGGTACGAGAAGAGGGACACCATTTGCTGCTCAAACCGCAGCAAGCAATGCTATTCGTACAGTAGTGGACCAAGGTATGCAACGAGCGGGGGTCATGATAAAAGGCCCCGGTCTCGGAAGAGACGCGGCTCTACGAGCTATTCGTAGAAGTGGTATATTATTAGCTTTTGTACGGGATGTAACCCCTATGCCACATAATGGCTGTAGACCTCCGAAAAAAAGACGTGTGTAGAAATGCACATTGAAGAACTTTCAAGAGAAACAAGAGAAATAAATGATTCAATGATCTAATGAAATTATATTACTATGGTTCGAGAGAAAATAACAGTATCTACTCGGACACTACAGTGGAAATGTGTTGAATCAAGAACAGAGAGTAAACATCTTTATTATGGGCGTTTTATTCTGTCTCCACTTCTGAAAGGTCAAGCCGACACAATAGGCATTGCGATGCGAAGAGCTTTGCTTGGAGAAATAGAAGGAACATGTATCACACATGCAAAATTTGATAAAATACCGCATGAATATTCTACCATAAAGGGTATTCAAGAATCGGTACATGAAATCTTAATGAATTTGAAAGAAATTGTATTGAGAAGT